TTGGGCCGAATAGAATAAAGAACGAACATGTTATACTAATCCTATACTATGAATGAGGGTATTTGTGTATTTGCATATATCTTTCATATGTACAGACCTTACCATATACAAGTATATACAACATAAGATCGAAGACTAATCTATTTCTATTATTTATTGAAGACTAATCTATTATTTATTATTTATTGTTGGAGCCATAGGCTTAATTATGTATCCTTAGGACTGGATTGGTGGATCATTTTATATTCAGGCCATAGATCAAGGATCAAGCCAAGGGAAAGATCCCTTCTACCCCCATCCTTTATAAAGATCCCTTCTACCCCCATCCTTTATATTGATATTGTCTTTTTCGTTCCCTGTTGTAATAAAAAAAATTTATTATTTGACTGTATGACACGAGATTCTACGAGAATCTATTTAAAATTTTTGGGAAGAAACAACTATGTATCTTTTTGATGAGAATTTAAAGTTTTTTAAGAAACCTCTCCTTAGATTTTTTTTTTAGGAAAAGATTATATCATAATATATATTGAAATATTGAAATGATTAACTGGATTCCCCAACAGGAGAAGAATCCTTTCTTTCTTTTCAAGACTCGCTCGTTTTTAATTAATAATTTTAATGATTGGATAATATGCTTCATTTGAATTCTGAATGATAAAAAAAAAAAAAAAAATAGTAAAATGATTTTTTTATTCATCGAATGACTATTCATATATTAGGTATTAAGTTTTCATCAAATAGGGGGCAGAAAGGTTCTATGGAAAAATGTTGGTTCAATTCGATCTTGTCTAACAATAAGTTAGAACATAGGTGTGGACTAAGTAAATCAATGGATAGTCTTGATGGTATTGGACATACTAGTGGAAGTAATGAACCTATTCTAAATGATGCGGAAAAAAGGATTCCTAGTTGGAGTGATAGTGGCAGTTATAGTTTCGGTAATATTAATTATCTAGATTATTTATTTGATAGCAGAAATATTTTTAGTTTGATCTCTGATGATACTTTTTTAGTTAGAAATAGTAATGGTGACAGTTATTCTGTATATTTTGATATTGAAAATCAGATTTTGGAGATTGACAATGCTAATTCTTTTTTGAATGAACTAGAGATCCTTTTTTATAGTTATTTGAATAGTGAGTCTAAGAGTAGCAATTACTACTATTATTATTCCATGTATGATACTCAATCTAATTGGAATAATCACATTAATAGTTGCATTGATAGTTATCTTCGTTTTGAAATCAGTCTTAATAGTGACATTTACAGTGGTATCGACAGTTACATTTATAGTTTCATTTGTACGGAAAGTAAAAGTATAAGTAGTATTGAAAGTGAAAATTCGAGTAGTACTAGTAGCAGTTATCTCAATGAAAGAGGAAGATCTAATGATTTCGATATAAATACAAAATACAGAGAGTTATGGGTTCAATGCGAGAATTGTTATGGATTAAATTATAAAAAATTTTTTGGGTCAAAAATGAATATTTGTGAACACTGCGGATATCATTTGAAAATGAGTAGTTCAGATAGAATCGAACTTTTTATTGATCCTGATACTTGGGAGCCTATGGATGAGGATATGGTCTCTATGGATCCCATTGAATTTCATTCAGAAGAGGAACCTTATACAGATCGCATCTTTTTTTATCAAAAAAAAACGGGTTTAACTGAAGCTGTTCAAACGGGCATAGGTCAACTAAATAGTATTCCCATAGCAATTGGAGTTATGGATTTTCAGTTTATGGGAGGTAGTATGGGATCCGTAGTAGGTGAGAAAATAACCCGTTTGATCGAGTATGCTATTAATCGATCTCTACCTGTCATTATTGTGTGTGCTTCTGGAGGAGCACGCATGCAAGAAGGGAGTTTGAGCTTGATGCAAATGGCTAAAATATCTTCTGCTTCATATGATTATCAATCAAATAAAAAGTTATTCTATGTATCAATCCTTACATCTCCTACAACTGGCGGAGTTACAGCAAGTTTTGGTATGTTGGGAGATATCATTATTGCTGAACCTAATGCCTATATTGCGTTTGCGGGCAAAAGAGTAATTGAACAAACATTGAAAAAGACAGTACCCGACGGTTCACAAGCAGCTGAGTATTTATTCCATAAGGGCTTATTCGACCCAATCGTACCACGTAATCTTTTAAAAGGTGTTCTCAGTGAGTTATTTCAACTACAGGGTTTCCTTCCCTTGAATCCAGATTAAAAAAAAAAAAATATTTTAATTTTAAATTAAAAAGGGGTTGAAATTCTTAATTTTAAAATGGAAGTATAGCACTAGGTTCAGTTATTTTGATTTGTAGCGAATAAGCATTTAGTTTATTGTAATCAAAAAAACAAAACTAGGAAGATGGTGTTTTCTTTTGGGACATCAGTTATAAGTGTAGTAAGAGTCAGAAGTTTTGGATAATTACTTTTTTACCCGAATCCATTTTTTTATTCTACCCCCCTTCCTGATTAGGAATAAGCATCTCTCTATCGACAAGATAAAAAAGAGTTTCTTTCTCCTTCTGAGAAATCGGGTAAATAAAAAAAAAATTTATCCCTACTTTATGACATATTCATATTATAGAACAACGAAAAATATATAAAAAAATATAGAAAAAAAAAATAAAATATAAAAACAAATCAAATTCAAATATAGAATATATAATCAAATAATCAAACTAAGAAGAATATAAGAATGAATATAGAATGATAATAAAGAATAATAAGAATATAGAATATAAGTTATTTCTATTTACCGAGAACCCCTGTTTTTCACTAGGAATCCCTGTTTTGTTTGTTGGATAAGATTGGTTAAAGTCGCGAATTCATAAAAAATTCTTTTCTTTCAAAACAAACAAAGGTTTTTTGAAAGAAAAGATATAAATAAAATTAAGGATGGGAAAAGAAGAATAAAATTTATGAAAGTGGACTGTCATACATATTCGTGTAGAAAGAGGAATAGGTAAACTTCATTTAGTTCTACATTCCTTGTACTTAATTTATTTTTATTATTAAGTACTTTAATATTAAGAATATTAAGATTATATTCATATTTTTTCTAATAGGTAGACGTATCATAAGATATCTTTATAATTATAATAGGTACAAATATGAAATCGAGGTACCCGTTCTATGATAGATTTTAACTTTCCCTCTATTTTGGTTCCTTTAGTGGGCCTAGTCTTTCCGGCAATTGCAATGGCTTCTTTATCTCTTTATGTCCAAAGAAATAAGATTGTCTAAAAATGATGGGACCAAATCTCATCAATTTATTTCAACGCTGGATCATCATACAAATACTTTTTTAGTGTAATATGGTAGGATATATGATATGTGGCCTTTCCGAAAACAAACGGAAGAATTGTTATGTATACTGATGCATAATATATGCATTAATGTATGTATATGCGGTTATAGCTTAATCAATATCAATTAAATTAAAAATGATCAGCAAATATTTTTTTAAAATCTTTGAAATAGAAACTCAATGTATCTAACCAATTATTCCTAATGGTTCATGTCAGAATACTGCTAGTTGATGGAAGTTATTTCGGAATCAAGCAAGAAAAGTCAAATCTATTTGGGTTATTTTCTCAATTCTAATCGAATGCAACTGGATCTAGTATAGTATGAATTGGCGATCAGAACATATATGGATAGAACTTATAACGGGGTCTCGAAAAACAAGTAATTTTTGCTGGGCCTGTATCCTTTTTTTAGGTTCACTAGGATTCTTAGTGGTTGGAACTTCCAGTTATCTTGGTAGGAATCTGATATCCGTATTTCCTTCTCAGGAAATTGTTTTTTTCCCACAAGGGATCGTGATGTCTTTCTATGGGATCGCAGGTCTATTCATTAGTTCTTATTTGTGGTGCACAATTTCATGGAATTTAGGTAGTGGTTATGACCGATTCGATAGAAAAGAAGGGATAATGTGCTTTTTTCGTTGGGGATTCCCTGGAAAAAATCGTCGCATCTTCCTTCGTTTCTTTCTGAAAGATATCCAATCAATCAGAATAGAGGTGGGAGAGGGTCTTTTTACTCGTCGTGTCCTTTATATGGAAATCCGGGGTCAAGGAGCCATTCCCTTGACTCGTACTGATGATAATTTTAATCCACGAGAAATTGAACAAAAAGCTGCCGAATTGGCCTATTTCTTGCGCGTACCAATTGAATGAAATGAACTGAAGAAGAAATCTCAGCATGAGAGAAGAACTTACTAATTATCTTTTTAAGACAACTGCAGCTTCTTAAAAATGTTCATTCCGACAAAGGATGCTATATTCTATTTTACCGTTCCGTTGAGGCAGCAGTTCACATACATTATACATCTCAAATACAAATAAAAAAACCAGGAGGACGCATAAAGAATAAAAAAAATATAAAAATATAATTATTATTATTATATATTATATAATAATAATAATAATTTATATATAATATATATTAAGTATTAAGAATAAGTATTAAGAATTTAAGTATTAATATAAACTATAAACTATTTGTACACCAAAAGTACACCAAAATATACGCATATACATGGCCCCCAGCTTAACTCTTTTATACTAATTAAAGGTCTAATAAGTTTCATTCAGAAGTCTAATCTAAGTTAAGTATAGATTCATCAAATATCTTACCTTTTGTTTTCGTAAAAGCAGAATTCTTCCTTTTAGTTCCCTGATTTTGAATTGATACCCTATCCCCGTGCTGCGATTAAAAAGTTAAATCTTTCGAATTCGAAATAGAAATAAAAGAATTAAAGGATCTGGTAGGGTTCGTCTTAAAATAAAAATAATATTCGTTACTTAAAATGGATTTTCGAGTCTTCATCGAAAGGAATAAATGAAGATGGAATTGGTTACAATTTTCCTAATTGGTATTTCTGGAATCTGGAAAGAATATTTACTTCTTTTTTTTTTTCATTCGAAAAGGTCCCTTCTTCGATGTTCTATTCTAGATACAAAGACTTAATTCTGACACAAAAACAAAAATAGGAAAAGACCCATAGATTCGATACCTTGTTCTTGTTAGAGTTATAGGTTCTTGTTATAGAACTCGCGCTTCATAGAAATCTAAGATAGAATCAACGAATGAAACAGGTTCATTAACATCACAGATACATAATGAAAAAAAAAAAAAGAAAGCATTACGCTTCCCTCCCATATCTTGTGTCTATACTCTTTTTGCCCTGGTGGGTTTCTCTCTCATTTAATAAAAGTCTAGAAACTTGGATTATTAATTGGTGGAATACCAGGCAATCCGAAATCCTTTTGAATGATATTCAAGAGAAAAATGTTTTAGAAAATTTTATGTAATTAGAAGAACTATTCCTGTTGGACGAGATGATAAAGCAGTACTCGGACACATATATACAAGGGCAAGGGCTTCATATAGGAATGCACAAGGAAACAATACAATTGGTCAAAAGACACAATGAATCTCATTTCCATATAATTTATAATTTTTCATTTATCGACAAATCTAATCTGTTTCGCTATTCTAAGTAGTTATTTTATTCTGGGTAATGAAGAACTTTTCATTCTTAATTCTTGGATTCAGGAATTTCTCTATAACTTAAGTGACACAATAAAAGCTTTTTCTATTCTTTTAGTTACTGATTTATGGATCGGATTCCACTCGACCCATGGTTGGGAACTAATGATTGGTTCGATATACAACGATTTTGGATTGGCTCAGAACGATCAAATTATATCTGGTCTTGTTTTCACTTTCCCAGTGATTCTAGATACAATTGTGAAATATTGGATCTTCCATTTTTTAAATCGTGTATTTCCTTCCCTTGTAGTAATTTATCATTCAATGAATGAATGAAGAATTCATTAGATCTCTTGATATCAATCAAATCAGACTTTTGCTTCGTGTATAAAGAAATCGTTTTAAATCTTACTTATTTTTTATACTTCTACCTTTTCAGTTCAAGGTATTCATACCATATTCCACCAGTACAATTCTTTCAGTACAATCAATACAATGGCAAACTTGTGGATAGGGAATTCTACTAGCTACCTATCGAATTTATTGTAGAAATTCCGGGATCTATGATTGGACTATGCAAAATAGAAATACTTTTTCTTGGGTAAAAGAACAGATGACTCGATCCATTTCTTTATCGATCATGATATATGTAATAACTCGAGCATCTATTTCAAATGCATATCCCATTTTTGCGCAGCAGGGTTATGAAAATCCACGAGAAGCGACTGGGCGAATTGTATGTGCCAATTGCCATTTAGCTAATAAGCCCGTGGATATTGAAGTTCCGCAAGCTGTACTTCCTGATACTGTATTTGAAGCAGTTGTTCGAATTCCTTATGATATGCAACTGAAACAAGTTCTTGCTAATGGTAAAAAGGGAGCTTTAAATGTGGGAGCTGTTCTTATTTTACCCGAGGGATTCGAATTAGTCCCCCCCGATCGTATTTCTCCCGAAATGAAAGAAAGGATGGGCAATCTTTCTTTTCAGTCTTATCGTCCTAATAAAAAAAATATTCTTGTGATAGGTCCTGTTCCCGGTCAGAAATATAGTGAAATCGTCTTTCCCATTCTTTCTCCCGACCCTGCTACGAAAAAAGACGTTCACTTCTTAAAATATCCTATATATGTAGGTGGGAACAGAGGAAGGGGTCAGATTTATCCTGATGGTAGCAAGAGTAACAATACAGTTTATAATGCTACATCAGCCGGTATAGTAAGCAGAATAGTACGTAAAGAAAAGGGGGGGTATGAAATAACCATAGTTGATGCATTAGATGGACGTCAAGTGGTTGATATTATACCTCCAGGACCAGAACTTCTTGTTTCAGAAGGTGAATCCATCAAGCTTGATCAACCATTAACAAGTAATCCAAATGTAGGAGGGTTTGGGCAGGGAGACGCAGAAATAGTGCTTCAAGATCCATTACGAGTCCAAGGCCTTTTGTTCTTCTTGGCATCTGTGATTTTGGCACAAATCTTTTTGGTTCTGAAAAAGAAACAGTTTGAAAAGGTTCAGTTGTACGAAATAAATTTCTAGATCTAGAGATTCATTAAACTTGTCGATCGATAGAATTATGTATTGTATGATTCAAAAATTCTGTAAGCCTTTTACTTTTTTTTTATTTTTTTATACTGTTTTTAATTTTGTGAGATGTCTGAAACTCATTACTTGTATACTATTCCTAATAATAGAAAAAAAGCATACAAAGGAATAGAATACAAGGCAAAGACGGGAAAAATGAAAGTAAAAAAGATTTCTATAAAGTCTTTTTAGTCTTCCTAATCTTCTATTCGATACAAGACGACACAAGAAAGGTATTTTTCTTGTGTCGTCTTGTATCGAAAGAATCGTGTTTTTTCTCCTGTTCGCCAAGGATTCTTATCCCTAGTTATCTTTTACAGGTATATCTGAACTTCTTTTTTTTTGTTTAGATTCATAACAGTAATGGACAAACAGAAACAAAAAAGGGGGAAGTGAGGGGAGAGTAATTCATTGAACAA